AGAGAAAATCACCCGTTTGATTGAACACGCTGCCAATCAAAATTTACCTCTTATTATAGTGTGTGCTTCTGGGGGGGCGCGCATGCAGGAAGGAAGTTTGAGCTTGATGCAAATGGCTAAAATATCGTCTGCTTTATATGATTATCAATTAAATAAAAAATTATTTTATGTATCAATCCTTACATCTCCGACAACTGGTGGAGTGACAGCTAGTTTTGGTATGTTGGGGGATATCATTATTGCCGAACCCAATGCCTACATTGCATTTGCAGGTAAAAGAGTAATTGAACAAACATTGAATAAAACAGTACCCGAAGGTTCACAAGCAGCTGAATACTTATTCCAGAAGGGTTTATTCGACCTAATTGTACCACGTAATCTTTTAAAAAGCGTTCTGAGTGAGTTATTTAAGCTCCACGCCTTTTTTCCTTTGAATCAAAAGTCAAGCAAAATCAAGTAGAGCACTAAGTTCAATTATTTTTTTTTGTGTTTGTAGCAAAAAGTAGTTAGTTTATCGGAATCAAAGTAAATAAGATAATAATGGCCTTTTCTTTGGTGATAGAAGATCGAATTGTAGAAAGAATCAAAACGAAAGTTGAGGATAACTCTTTTTTTGACCTATATTCCTGATTACGAATCAAGAAACCTTTATCACCAAGAGTGAGTTCTTCCGTTCGTGAAATTAGTAAAATAAAACGAATTTGGTCTTGTCTTAGGTATATAATTTGAAATTTAAATATAGATAATAGAGTTTTGTATCTTTCTCTATCTACCGAAAAACCATTTTAGCTAAAAATCCATGTTGGGTCGGATTCGAACGAATCCTTCGATAATCGGTAAAAAACTCTTTATCTATTTTTAGAAAATTAGAAGACAAGAACAAAAGACAAAGAAATGAAGAAAAATAATAAAGTTTATTATCATTATCATACATATCTTTCTCATGGAGGAGATGAATAAGTCCATTTATTTAGTTCTACAGTTCTACATTCTTTGCACTTATTCTTATTATACGTACTCAGTTAGATTTAGATATATCGATACTTCGATCTATACTAAGAATTTAAAATTCTTCAAATTCTATTAATAATAAATATTATCTAATTAGAATTCAAATTCTTAATTTAATTATAATTATTACAAGATATCTTTATTTATATAATAACATAATAACAGATACAAATAGTAAATCGAGGTACCCCTTCTATGACAAATTTGAACCTTCCATCTATTTTTGTGCCGTTAGTAGGCCTAGTCTTTCCGGCAATTGCAATGGCTTCTTTATTTCTTCATGTTCAAAAAAACAAGATTGTTTAGATCCGCTGGGACCCAATCTCATCCATTTTTTTTTTGAAAACGTGGACTTGTATCATAACACGGATATCTATTTATTGGAATATAGTATAACATGTGATTTCCACCGAACATAAAGGAAAAAACTCTTATGCCCGCAGAAACATGATATATGGATATATCAATTCTAGCAATTTTCAAATAGATCAGGATCTCTGGATGGCTGAAATGTAGTCGGTGAATCTATATGTATATCGATATGTATAGTGGGATCGTATTAAATAAAGAGTATGTTATTATTTTAGATTTAACCAATTTGATGAATTACTCCTAAAGGTTGACATCAAACTAGTGCTAGTTCACCTCAAACTAGTGCTAGTTGATGAGAGTTACTTCGGAAACAAAAAAGTAAAGTCAAATTTCTCTGGGGTATTATCTCAATTCCAATAAAATGCAATCGAGTAAAGTATGACTTGGCGATCAGACGATATATGGATAGAACTTATAACGGGGTCTCGAAAAATAAGTAATTTCTGCTGGGCCTTGATCCTTTTTTTAGGTTCATTAGGCTTCTTATTAGTTGGAACTTCCAGTTATCTTGGTAGAAATTTGCTATCTTTTTTTCCGCCTCAGCAAATCATTTTTTTTCCACAAGGAATCGTGATGTCTTTCTACGGAATTGCGGGTCTCTTTATTAGCTCTTATTTGTGGTGCACAATTTCCTGGAATGTAGGTAGTGGTTATGATCGATTCGATAGAAAGGAAGGAATAGTCTGTATTTTTCGTTGGGGATTTCCGGGAAAAAATCGTCGCATATTCCTCCGATTCCTTATAAAAGATATTCAGTCCGTTAGAATAGAAGTTAAAGAGGGTATTTATGCTCGTCGTGTTCTTTATATGGACATCCGAGGCCAGGGGTCCATTCCCTTGACCCGTACTGATGAGAATTTGACTCCACGAGAAATTGAACAAAAGGCTGCTGAATTAGCCTATTTCTTGCGTGTACCAATTGAAGTATTTTGATAAATTGAGAATCAGAACGTTCATTCAATTAAAGAAAACGTATATGAAAGAACCATAAAACGAAACTCTTTTTATGGTCTTTATGCGTTTTATGGTCTTTATGCGCACGCAATTCAATAACAAATAACAAATCGAAATAATAGATTCATCTCAGACGGCAAACCATTTCGAAAGCAAGAATTTTTTTTAGTTCAATATTTGTTGGAATTGACACTTTAGATCCAGATAGATCGTATCTTGTAAATTTTAAATTCTTTCTTTTGTATTCTTTAATGACCAACAATTGGATTTCTTAATTAAATACTGAGAACTAGCCAATTTATCCTTTGCCAGTCATTTTTTTTTGATCATCCTAATATCTTTCCCTCAATTATTCTATTCCTGACTATGGGTAATCAGTGAAATTTTTTCTAAATATTGGATATTTTGATAGCAAAGGAGTTCTTTCGTCTCAAAATCTGAATAATATTCATTACTTAAAGTGGTTCTTTCGATCATTCATCGAAAGGATACACTTTATTTTTAATTTGACCAATTGAGATATCGGGAAACAATATTCTAAATTTCTTCATTCGAAGTGAATTCTTAGCCTATTTCTGTATTCTTTCTAGATTCAAAGACTAACCACAAAATCACAAAGAAAATAGATTCATAAGTTCGATACCTTGTATAAAACTCATGTGTGTAAGAAATATTCGATCGCATAGAGTGTACGAATGGGTTGATTAACAATTTACAGACGAAAAAATGGCAAAAAAGAAAGCATTCACTCCTCTTTTCTATCTTGCATCTATAGTATTTTTGCCCTGGTGGATTTCTTTCTCAGTTAATAAATGTCTGGAATCTTGGGTTACTAATTGGTGGAATACTGGGCAATCCCAAATTGTCTTGAATAATATTCAAGAAAAGAGTCTTCTAGAAAAATTCAGAGAATTAGAGGAACTCCTCTTCTTGGACGAAATGATCAAGGAATACTCGGAAACACATCTCGAAGAGTTTGGGATAGGAATCCATAAAGAAACGATCCAATTAATCACGATACAAAATGAGAATCGTATGGATACGATTTTGCACTTCTCAACAAATATCATCTGGTTTGGTATTCTAAGCGGGTATTCAATTTTGGGTAAGGAAAAACTTGTTATTCTTAACTCTTGGGCTCAGGAATTCCTATATAACTTAAGTGACACAGCAAAAGCTTTGTGTCTTCTTCTAGTAACTGAGTTTTTTCTCGGATATCATTCACCCCCAGGTTGGGAATTCGCTATACGCTCTATCTATAACGAGGTTGGAGTTGTTGCGAATGAGCAAACTATAACTATTCTTGTTTGCATCCTTCCAGTAATTTTTGATACATGTTTTAAATATTGGCTTTTCCGTTATTTAACTAGTCTGTCTCCGTCAATTTTACTGATTTATGATTCAATAACTGAATGATAAAAGATCCATTGATATTAATCTAATCCAATTAGAATGCTTGGTACTTTGTAGTTGTACATAAGCAAAGTATTGAAAATCATATTTACTCTTCCTATTTCTAACCATCGGGAAGATTCATCCTAGATTATTCCAGCAAATAGCAGAATCGTGGCTAGGGAACTATACTAGCGACCTACCCAATTTATTGTAGAAATTTTCGCGATCAATGATTGGACCATGCAAACTAGAAATGCTTTTTCTTGGCTAAAGAAACAGATTACTCGATCTATTTCCGTATCGCTCATGATATATATCTTAACTCGGACGTCCATTTCAAGTGCATATCCCATTTTTGCACAGCAGGGTTATGAAAATCCACGAGAAGCGACTGGGCGTATTGTATGTGCCAATTGCCATTTAGCTAATAAGCCCGTGGAAATTGAGGTTCCACAAGCGGTACTTCCTGATACTGTATTTGAAGCAGTTGTTCGAATTCCTTATGATATGCAACTGAAACAGGTTCTTGCTAATGGTAAAAAAGGGGGGTTGAACGTCGGGGCTGTTCTTATTTTACCGGAGGGGTTTGAATTAGCCCCTCCCGATCGTATTTCTCCTGAGATGAAAGAAAAGATTGGCAATTTGTCTTTTCAGAGCTATCGCCCCAATAAAACAAATATTCTTGTGGTAGGCCCTGTCCCTGGTAAAAAATATAGTGAAATAACCTTCCCTATTCTTTCCCCGGACCCTGCTACTAAGAAGGATGTTCACTTCTTAAAATATCCTATATACGTAGGCGGGAACAGGGGAAGGGGTCAGATTTATCCCGACGGCAACAAGAGTAACAATACAGTTTATAATGCTACAGCAGCAGGTATAGTAAGCAAAATCATACGAAAAGAAAAAGGGGGGTATGAGATAACCATAACGGATGCGTCAGAGGGACGTCAAGTGGTTGATATTATCCCTCCCGGACCAGAACTTCTTGTTTCCGAGGGCGAATCTATCAAATTTGATCAACCATTAACGAGTAATCCTAATGTAGGCGGATTTGGTCAGGGAGATGCAGAAATAGTACTTCAAGATCCATTACGTGTCCAAGGACTTTTGTTCTTCTTGGCATCTGTTATTTTGGCACAAATCTTTTTGGTTCTTAAAAAGAAACAGTTCGAGAAGGTTCAATTGGCCGAAATGAATTTCTAGATTCGCAGATTTATCGATATCAAGTACGTAAAAAGAACCAAATTCTTGTTGGCGATTATTTATGA